AATTACTGTTCGCTCTAAAATTAAAAATAGATTCGATAAAAAAAAATAGTAATAATTTGATAATTTGATTCCATAATGATTCGAAAAGAGTTTCGTTTTAAAACGAAATTATATGACCTAATTCTTATTAGTTGAATTGAAAAATGATCCAAGAATGCATTCGCTGATTGCAAACGCGGTATGCGTAGATGTTACAGACGATTAATCAATTTCTTTTTCTAAAGCTGTGACTTTATCCTTGTTAGTGCTGTCTATAATGATATTTGAATCAAAAGCTTGCAATTGGTATTTTTGTTTCTCTCCTATTTTGTAAAAAATGAAACTCAGGTAAGTGCTTTTTTATAAACATATGTATAAAAATAACATATTTCATTTAGCTCCTTGATGCCTATAATAACTAGTTATTTCGGTTTTCTACTAACGGCTTTAACTATAACCTCAGCTCTACTTATTGGTCTGAGCAAGATACGACTTATTTGAAATGAATTGCACAATTCATAAAAGGAAATCTTTCCGCGAACTTCTGTGTATTTCTAGTTACTTATCGTGTCAATTACAAATTCTTGGTCATTGAGATTCGTGGTAATTCGGATTAATATTTAGGTATAGATATTACCTCTTTTTTCTCTTTTCAAACAAATTGAAATGATTGAAGTTTTTCTTTTTGGAATCGTGTTAGGTCTAATTCCTATTACTTTGGCTGGATTATTTGTAACTGCATATTTACAATACAGGCGTGGCGATCAGTTGGACCTTTGATTCATTAACACCCCCCCTTTTTTTGACCTCCTCCTTTCTTTAATATCCAGGAGGTCAAATTAAGATTGCTGTTCCAGTTCCAGTTAGTTTTTCAGTCGAATTCGATCGAATAAGATCTGAATCACGCTCTGTAGGATTTGAACCTACGACATCGGGTTTTGGAGACCCGCGTTCTACCGAACTGAACTAAGAGCGCTTTCTTATCATAAAAGAGAATACCGTAAAGAAAAAAGAAAAGAATTGGCCCCAATACATCTTGTATGCATACTATATAGTTTCATAAGAATGAAAGATTCTATATGATATGTCGATTGTGAGTTGATCTTAAAAAATACCTCATTACTGCTCAAAGGAGTAGTAATAAGTAGGGATGACAGGATTTGAACCCGTGACATTTTGTACCCAAAACAAACGCGCTACCAAGCTGCGCTACATCCCTTCCGTTGGTCTACAGTGTCATTGTAGAGAATTCCTGTCTTGTTTTCCACATCGTTATCTCCTCTACTAAAATCTATAATTTTTCTTTTCATTTCGTCTTTTTGGTCTCATTTAACATATAATAATAGCAAAAGACTTCTATCTATATGAAATATGGAACGGAACCCCAAGGAAAAATAACTGAGTCTTTTTGGGGAATATTGGAGAAGAAAAGGACGTTTTTTCTGTATTTAACAAAAAGTAAATCTTTTTTACTAGATCATTGTACATTTAAATATGTATTATCTTATTGATTACAAGAAAATGAAAAAATGAAGGAGGTTTTTCAATGCGAGATCTAAAAACATATCTTTCCGTGGCACCGGTACTAAGTACTCTATGGTTCGGCTCTTTGGCAGGTTTATTGATAGAGATTAATCGTTTTTTCCCGGATGCGTTGACGTTCCCATTCTAGTTATTGGCGCGGGACCGAATAAAGAATATTAGAGATACAATTAAATATCAGCCCCCCTTTTCTCTTTTTTCCCTTTTTTAGAAGAAGGGAGGAAAGAGAAAGAATAAAAGTGCATTCAATAGTTGTGAGACTCGGGTTCAGGTTGAAATGAAATAAATATTCAATTTCTATAGAAGTCGAATACAAACAGTGGTTCTAGGGAAAGAGTATTATACAAGATACTTATATAAAATATAAAATGCTGTACTGTGATTTGAAAGTTTAGAAATCTTTCTATCTTATTTCCGATATTGAGTGTAGTGAAATCTTGCATAAGAGGATAGCAAGTTACAAATTCTATTTTTTTTTCCTTCCTTTCTTCTTTTTCGTTTCGGATTGAAAGAGGAAGAGTTGAGTAAATGAAAAATCCAAAGGAGGTTCATGGCCAAGGGTAAAGATGTGCGAATACCGGTTCTTTTGGAATGTACCGCTTGTGTTCGAAACGGTGTTAATAAGGAATCAACGGGCATTTCCAGATATATTACTCAAAAGAACCGGCACAATACGCCTAATCGATTGGAGTTACGAAAATTCTGTCCGTATTGTTACAAACATACGATTCACGGGGAGATAAAGAAATAGATTGAAGGGAGTACTTGCGCCCTTATCTTAATCTTACAAGGCAAGGAAAGGGAAAAATTACATTATATATATATAACATATTTAACATAGTTAAAAATAATTATAAACAAACCAAATCCTATTTATTTATTCTAATTATAGATCCGGCTGAAATAGGATTTTAAGGATAAGAAATAAACTAACCAAACCATGGATAAATCCAAGCGAACTTTTCTTAAATCCAAGCGATCTTTTCGTAAGCGTTTGCCCCCGATCCAATCGGGGGATCGAATTGATTATAAAAACATGAGTTTAATTAGTCGATTTATTAGTGAACAGGGAAAAATATTATCTAGACGAGTAAATAGATTGACCTTGAAACAACAACGATTAATTACTAGTGCTATAAAACAAGCTCGTATTTTATCTTTGTTACCTTTTCTTAATAATGAGAAACAATTTGAAAGAACTGAGTCGACCACTAGAACTCCTAGTCTTAGAACCAGAAAAAGATAGGTTTACTCTTTATTAACTTGAATTCAAACCCCCATCTGAACTCAAACGCGGATTTCCATTTTGTGGTCAAAATCCAAGAATCCGGATTGAATTCTCGTGTCATAAGAAAAAAAAGAAGAATCTGTGAAGAAGAAAATTTTTATTGAACGTGTTGATTCATTTTTATTTTGACTACTTTCTTTTCTCATATTTTATCATATTCTATTCATTTTTTTTTCTTTTTTATTCGACCTTCCCGGAGTTCATTCTCCGGGCAACTCCGTTTAACCGGTGGATTCCTTCCAACTTACTTCTTTTATGATCTCATTGGAAATCATATAAAGACAATTCCTATTTGATATAGCTATTTGTGCAAGTATTTTACGATTAAGAAGCAACTGTCTCTTGTACAGATCATTTATTAATCTACTATAACTATAGCATACCCCCTTTTCGCGAATTGCTGCATTTATTCGAGTGATCCACAAACGACGAAAATTTATTTTTTTCCTATCCCTATCCCGATGAGCCGAAACCAAAGCTCTTATTTTTTGTTGAGTAATAGTTCGAGTAAGTCTTGAATGAGCCCCCCGAAAGCTTGATGCAAATAAACGAATTTTTGTTCTACGTCTCCGAGCGATATATCCCCGTCTAATTCTGGTCATTGAATAAATGAAACTTTAACGAATAACTAATAGATTTCCTAGATTTCCTTTCTTTCAGTTATTCTTTTGCCCCTTTCCTAGTATATTAATAACAAAACTGATTTTTCCAATGTATAAACTAAGAATTCCAATGGCTTTGGCTACTATAACCTTCCCAACCACAATTTTTGATTTTTTCTAGGCATTTCACCTCGAAATACGAAATTTTACTATACTAGCTATTAAAAAATCAAAGTAATGATAAAGAAATAGTGGATTCCATCGTTTCTATGGTTACTTCTTAAACGGTGAGGTCTTCTCTATACACCGGAGCCTTTACTTCATTTAATCAATGTTATTGCTAACTTGTATAGTTCACATTCTTGGCTCTACCCATGAATTATCCAGTAATAGGTCTTTCACAACAAGCTCTACCTATACAGTAACGGTATTTAATTATGAAGGTTGGCTGGGTAGCTGACCCTGTTAGTCCGTTCTTGCAAGAGGGGTCTATGTTAACTAAGATTTCCTCCGCTTAATGGATAACCATTTGCTACCAATGGAGAATTGCTTCTCATTTTGAATTGAGGTGAGTGGATTTACACCAACAGAAACCATAAATTTCATACACAATAAAAGGGATATCATCCATTTTTAGCTAGGAAATATAGTTTGTTTTTCCGTTATATCCTATTTGATCATTGATATTCGAACATTGTTCTCTTTCCTTTGTTCTAGTTCATGATCTGAACGAGTCGCACATACACCCTAGTACATGTTCCTCGGCGCTGAGGGCATCCCCGAAGCGCGGGGGATTTTGTGACATTTCTAATTGGCTGTCTTGTATTTCTAATAAGTTGTTTAATCGTTGGCATGTTGAATCATATACATAATGGGCTGGTTTAGATCGATCCTAACCGGATGATTATGAATTACTTTTATTCAATAGAATAATCAAAAAGATTCCATAGAATAATAATATTCAACTCGGCAGGGTTCATTTCAGAATTGACACGAAATCCAGGTTATTGTCATTCAACCGCCACAAGATCAACAATTCCATAAGCTTGGGCCTCTGTTGCTGACATAAAAACATCTCTTTCCATGTCTTCGGATACAACCCATAAGGGTTTGCCCGTTCTTTGTACATAAACCCTTGTCAGGGTTTCACGTAGTTTCAGCAGTTCTCCCACTTCCAGGATGAATTCTCCCGTTGCTACTTCAAAAAAAGAACCAGCAGGTTGATGGATCATTACCCTGATCATATAAGATAATAAAAGGTTTCTCTCTTTTTCATGATGAGGGGAAGATAAAAGAAAGATAAAAGAATAACAAGAAAAAAATAGAGAATCGAACAACCGTACGGGCATTATGCATTGCATACGGCTTTACAATAAAATTGACCCTTACCTTCCATCAAAGAAATAAAAAATAGGATCGATCAGACCCCGATCGGTAAATGATCAACTTACCACCCTTCCTTTCGGAGGAATTCAAAAATACTATGATGGCTCCGTTGCTTTATATATTTATTATATTTTTTTGTCTGTGATTTGTCTGTCATTCAGCAATCCCAAAGTTGCTTTTTATTTGATCAAATAAACTAAGGAAAAAAGAATTTTTTTTTCGCTCCATAACATAAATAGAAATATTGTTAAGAGACCTCTGGTGTGAAAAAAGTTTGTGACGCTGAACTGGACTTCCAAAATAAGAAAATAGGAAATACGTTTTTATCATATTACTCTCTCGATACATAAGCTAATGTTGTGAAAACAAAAATTTTTTTTTATATCGAATTCAAAGTGCCATGCTATTATTACTTAATATTCATATTTCATATGGCGAAGGCATAGTTTTCTTTTTTCTCTCAAATAAATAAAAGCCTCATTGGCGCCAAGCGTGAGGGAATGCTAGACGTTTGGTAATTTCTCCTCCGACCAGGATAAAAGATCCCATTGAAGCGGCGGATCCCATGCATATTGTATGTACATCTGGTTGCACAAATTGCATAGTATCATAAAGAGCCACTCCCGGTATTACCCATCCGCCAGGAGAGTTTATAAATAAATACAACTCTTGGGTATCATCCTCGATACTGAGATATATCATAAGACCAATAAGTTGATTTGAGATCTCACTATCAACCTCTTGACCTAAAAAAAGTAATCTTTCTCGATAAAGTCGGTTGATTAGGGTCAAATTATATCCCTTAAGAACCGTACAGGCGCCTTTTAACGCATACGGTTCAAAAAAAATCAATGTGTATATTCCAATACTTTTTCTTTTTTCATAGCAAGTTCCTTCTAACTTATAATAAAAGGATTTTTTTCACTAAATATGAGTTTGTCTTCCTTTCCTTATAACGAACGTATCACAAAAAAAAAAAAAAAAAAGAATTGATTAAACTTATCAAATTCACTTTTCATTGATGGATTGTTTCATCGAGATCCAATCCAAATCACGATGTTTTTTTCTTGTTCTTAAATGGGCCTCTTTAATCTTTTTAGGTTTATGCTCTACTCCGGGTAAAGATCCGCCCCATTTTGATTTGCACATATAATACAAATGCTCCCATTACCAATTCTTTTTGTTATCCCCCCCTTTTTTCAATTCACGCATCCCGTAAAAAAGGTTGACGGATTCATGCATATTACTCAATTGATTAACATAATAGTTTGAAAAAATTTTTCTTTAAAAAAGGAATACTTTATGATATAAAATAGAAATAGATATATTACCACTTGGTTTTTTTTAACGGAGCCTGGATACTTCAATGTAGTAGTCCAACTAAGACAACCATAAATTCTTCTAATTGATAATAGTAATCCGAATCCCCCCCAAAACGGATCTAATTGCACTTCACGCTCCAAAGTTTTGATGATGAAATGAATCTTTCGTGGGCGAAACAGAGGATATCTCGATTGGGGAGAAAACGGGGAAATCCCATATGACCAAATATATCTGACAAGTCGCACTATATGTCAAGCCAAGATGCATCTTCCTCTCCAGGACTTCGAAAAGGTACTTTTGGAACACCAATAGGCATTAAATGAAATAAAAAAGAATTAAGTACTAGATTTTACTTTGATGTGGAAACGTAACAAAGCCTTTCTTTTTCTTTATAATATTGTACTTTATCCTAATCAGATTTTATTCAACTCATAAGATTTTATTCATAATTTATTAAAATTTTATAAAGAAAGCAAGAAAAAAAGGGAAAATTATTACGAATAGTGTCCTCTAATGATGAACAAGTATGGGCACATTCGCTCATAGAAAATGGCATTCACTTCCCCATTGCGTATTGGTACTTATCGAGTATAGAATAAATCTGCTTCTCTTTGTTCCTACGAACAAAATTGTTCCATTATTACCAACAGAATAGAACAAATATGAACCCTTGCGTTGAAATAATTTACTAAAACTAAATAGGGGGTCCATAACATAGTCATAGTATAGTCTTTTCCAATGCAATAAAGTTACATAGTGTCTTTTTTCTTTCATAAAGGGGTATTTCCATGGGTTTGCCTTGGTATCGTGTTCATACCGTTGTATTGAATGATCCCGGACGGTTGATTTCTGTTCATATAATGCATACAGCTTTGGTTGCTGGTTGGGCCGGTTCGATGGCCCTGTATGAAATAGCAGTTTTTGATCCTTCTGACCCTGTTCTTGATCCAATGTGGAGACAGGGTATGTTCGTTATACCCTTCATGACTCGTTTAGGAATAACCAATTCCTGGGGTGGTTGGAGTATCACGGGGGGGACTATATCTAATCCGGGTATTTGGAGTTACGAAGGTGTGGCTGGGGCGCATATTGTATTTTCTGGGTTGTGCTTTTTGGCAGCTATCTGGCATTGGGTATATTGGGATCTCGAAATATTTTGTGATGAACGTACAGGAAAACCCTCTTTGGATTTGCCCAAGATCTTTGGAATACATTTATTTCTTGCAGGTGTGGCTTGCTTTGGTTTTGGTGCATTTCATGTAACAGGCTTGTATGGTCCTGGCATATGGGTGTCCGATCCTTATGGGCTAACAGGAAAAGTACAATCTGTAAATCCATCGTGGGGTGTGGAGGGTTTTGATCCTTTTGTTCCGGGAGGAA